GCGGTAGAAAAATTACGTCAATCAATCGAGATATGGTATGCCACAAGTGAATATTTGAGACAAGAAATGAATCTTAATTTTAAGATGACTGATCCTTCAAATCCAGTCCATATAATGTCCTATTCTGGAGCTAGAGGAAATGCATCTCAGGTCCACCAATTAGTAGGTATGAGAGGATTAATGTCAGATCCCCAAGGACAAATGATTGATTTACCCATTCAAAGCAATTTACGCGAAGGACTTTCTTTAACGGAATATACAATTTCCTGCTACGGAGCCCGCAAAGGAGTTGTGGATACTGCTGTACGAACGTCAGACGCTGGATACCTCACGCGTAGACTTGTTGAAGTAGTTCAACATATTGTTGTACGTAGAACGGATTGTGGAAGTACCCGAGGTATTTCCGTGAGTCTTCGAAAGGGGATGACGGAAAGAATTTTGATCCAAACGCTAATAGGTCGCGTATTAGCAAACGATGTATATCTAGGTCTACGATGCATTGCTACCAGAAATCAAGATATTGGGATTGGGCTTGTCAATCGATTCATGACCTCTCGGGCGCAGCCAATATATATTCGAACTCCCTTCACTTGCCGAAGTGCATCTTGGATCTGTCGATTATGCTATGGTCGGAGTCCCACTCATGGTGACCTGGTTGAATTGGGAGAAGCAGTAGGTATTATTGCGGGTCAATCCATTGGAGAACCAGGGACTCAACTAACATTAAGAACTTTTCATACCGGTGGAGTATTCACAGGTGGTACTGCGGAACATGTACGAGCTCCTTCTAATGGAAAAATCAAATTCAATGAGGATTTGGTTCACCCCACACGCACACGTCATGGACATCCTGCCTTTCTCTGCTATGTAGACCTATATGTGACTATTGAGAGTCAGGATATTATACATAGTGTGAATATTCCACCAAAAAGTTTTCTTTTGGTTCAAAATGATCAATATGTGGAATCAGAACAAGTGATTGCTGAGATTCGTGCTGGAACATCCACTTTCCATTTTAAAGAGAGGGTTCGAAAACATATTTATTCTGACTCAGAGGGAGAAATGCATTGGAGTACCGGTGTGTACCATGCACCTGAATATACACACGGTAATGTTCATTTCTTACCCAAAACAAGTCATTTATGGATCTTATCGGGGGGTCCGTGCAAATTCAGTCTAGTGCCTTTTTCACTCCACAAGGATCAAGATCAAATGAATGTTCAATCTCTTTCTGTTCAAGAGAGATCCATTTCTGACTTCTCGGTGAATAATAATCGAGTGAGACACAAATTGTTTGGCTCGGATCCCCTGGCGAGAAAAGGGCGAAGGATTTCTGATTATGCAGCAGGATCTGAGCGAGTCATATCCAATGGTGATGGGGATTTCATATATCCCACCATTCTCCAAGAGAATTCTTATTTATTGGCGAAGAGGCGAAGAAATAGATTCATCATACCATTCCAATATGATCCGGAACGGGAGAAGGAATTAACGCCTCATTCTAGTACTAGTATCACGGTTGAAATACCCGCAAATGGTATTTTACGTAGAAATAGTATTCTTGCTTATTTCGACGATCCACGATACAGAAGAAGCAGTTCGGGAATTACCAAATATGGCATCATAGAGGTCGATTCAATCGTCAAAAAAGAGGGTCTGATTGAGTATCGAAGACCAAAAGAATCTAGACCGAAATACCAAATGAAAGTAGATCGATTTTTTGTCATTCCCGAAGAAGTCCATATCTTGCCCGGGTCTTCATCCATAATGGTACGGAACAATAGTATCATTGGAGTAGATACACGAATTACGTTTAATACAAGAAGCCAAATAGGTGGATTGGTCCGAATAGAAAAAAAAAAAAAAAAGATTGAACTGAAAATCTTTTCTGGAGGTATCCATTTTCCTGGAGAAACAGATAAGATATCCCGACACATTGGCATCTTGATACCACCAGGAGCAAGAAAAAAAATGGATAAGGGATCAAAGGGGAAAAATTGGGAAGGGAAAAATTGGGTCTATGTCCAACGGATCACACCTATCAAGAAAAAATATTTTGTTTCAGTACGACCCGTAGTGACATATGAAATAGCTGATGGGATAAATCTAGTAACGCTTTTCCCTGGGGATATGTTACAGGAAAAGGATAATTTGCGACTCCAAGTTGTCAATTATATCCTTTATGGGGATGGCAAACCAATTCGAGGAATTTCCCATACAAGTATTCAATTGGTTCGTACTTGTTTAGTATTGAATTGGGACCAAGACAGAAAAGGTTCTATAGAAAAGGTTCAGGCTTCTTCTGCTGAAGTAAGGGCAAATGATCTGATTCGATATTTCATAAGAATTGAATTGGTGAAGTCTCCTATTTTGTATACCGGAAAGAGGAATGATAGACCAGGTTCAGTGATTCCTGATACTGGGTCATATTGCGCCAATACCAATCTTTTTTCTTCCAAGGTTAAAATTCAATCACTTAGTCAACATCAAGGAACCGTTCGTACATTTCTTAATAGAAATAAAGAAGGCCAATCTCTTATAGTTTTTTCATCATCTAATTGTTCTCGCATCAATGTTTCGAAATATCACAATGTGACCAAAGAATCAATTCAAGAAAAAGAGGATACCCCGATTCCAATTCTTAATTTGTTGGGTCCCTTAGGTACTGTACCTAAAATTCATAATTTTTCCCCATCTTATCATTCAATAACTCATAATGAGATCTTGTTAAATAAATATTTAATACTGGATAATAATAATCCAAAACAGACTTTCCAACTACTTAAGTATTATTTAGTGGACGAAAACGGGAGAATCTCTAATGCAAATCCATGCAGTGACATCATTTTTAATCTATTCGGTTCGTGCTTTCTCCCTCACGATTATTGTGAGGAGACATCCACAACCAGAATAATGAGCCTCGGACAGTTTATTTGTGAAAATGTATGTCTATCCAAACACGGAACACGCATAAAATCTGGTCAAGTTATAATGGTTTATCTTGACTCTTTCATAATAAGATCAGCTAAACCCTATTTGGCGACCCGAGGAGCAACCGTTCATGGTGATTATGGAGAAATCTTTTACGAAGGAGATACATTAGTTACATTTATATATGAAAAATCGAGATCTGGTGATATAACTCACGGCCTTCCAAAGGTTGAACAAGTGTTAGAAGTTCGTTCGATTGATTCAATATCGATGAACCTAGAAAAAAGGGTTGAAGGTTGGAACGAACATATAACAGGAATTCTTGGAATTCCTTGGGGATTCCTGATTGGTGCTGAACTCACCATAGCGCAAAGTCGTATTTCTTTGGTTAATAAGATCCAAAAGGTTTATCGATCCCAGGGGGTACAGATTCATAATAAGCATATAGAGATTATTGTACGACAAATAACATCAAAAGTGTTGGTTTCAGAAGATGGAATGTCTAATGTTTTTTCACCCGGGGAACTAATCGGATTGTTGCGAGCAGAACGAGCAGGTCGTGCTTTGGAAGAGGCTATTTGTTACCGAGCCGTCTTATTGGGAATAACGAGAGCATCTCTGAATACTCAAAGTTTCATATCAGAAGCTAGTTTTCAGGAAACCGCTCGAGTTTTCAGGAAACCGCTCGAGTTTTAGCAAAAGCCGCTCTCCGGGGTCGTATTGATTGGTTGAAAGGTCTGAAAGAGAATGTTGTTCTTGGGGGGATGATACCCGTTGGTACCGGATTCAAACGATTCGTTCACCGTTCAAGGGAATACAACAACATTCCTTTGGAAATACAAAATAAGAATTTTTTCGGGGGGGAAATGAGAGATATTCTGTTCCACCACAGAGAATTATTTTGTTCTTGCATCCCAAAGCCAAAGAGTTTCCATAATACATCAGAACAACCATTCTATGCTATGGGATCTAATCCAATCGTTCATAAGAGCGGATTCATTATTAGCTAAGCTAATATAATGGTCATTTGTTAATAAAGAGAATATCGAAACCAAGGGTAAAGGAATTCATAATGAAGCTTGGACCGTGTATCAACGGTTAACCCGCGGTAGAAGGTTCCATTGGAACAATTATTTATTTCAGGGTACCTCGTCTCTTTTTTTTAGAGGAAGTGTGGGGATAAATGACAAGAAGATATTGGAACATCAATTTGGAAGAGATGATGGAAGCGGGGGTTCATTTTGGTCATGGTACTAGGAAATGGAATCCTAGAATGGCACCTTACATCTCTGCAAAGCGTAAAGGTATTCATATTACAAATCTTACGAGAACTGCTCGTTTTTTATCAGAAGCCTGTGATTTAGTTTTTGACGCAGCAAGTAGAGGAAAACACTTCCTAATAGTTGGTACGAAAGATAAGGCAGCTGATTTGGTAGCATCAGCTGCAATAAGGGCTCGGTGTCATTATGTCAATAAAAAATGGCTCGGTGGTATGTCAACGAATTGGTCTACTACGGAAACGAGGCTTCAGAAGTTCAGGGACTTGAGAGTGAGAGCCGAGATGGGGCAACTCAGTCGTCTCCCGAAACGGGATGCAGCAATATTGAAGAGACAATTATCTCACTTTCAAACATATCTGGGCGGTATCAAATATATGACGGGGTTACCCGATATTGTAATCATCATTGATCAGCAAGAAGAATATACGGCCCTTCGAGAATGCGTTACTTTGGGTATTCCAACTATTTGTTTAATCGATACAAATTGTGATCCAGATCTCGCAGATATTCCGATTCCAGCCAACGATGACGCTATAGCTTCCATCCGATTGATTCTTAACAAATTAGTATCCGCAATTTGTCAGGGACGTTCTAGCTATATAAGAAGTCGTTGATTAATAATAAGATAAGTCAATTACTTCGCTTCGGGAAACCCAGAGATTCATTGAATCGGTTATTCTTACTATTCCTGAATGTGAAAAAGGAGATTTTCATTGCCGGGGATATATTACGTGATTAATTCATTAATTAATATCTGAAATATATGGTTAAGTTAAATTAGTATAAATGGTTGAATCAATTAAATAATTCCTTCTTAAGTTCCATTTCTGTCAGAGGGTAATATGAATGTTCTACCATGTTCCATCAACGCACTAAAGGGGTTATACGAGATATCCGGCGTGGAAGTAGGCCAACATTTCTATTGGCAAATAGGGGGTTTCCAAGTGCATGCCCAAGTACTTATAACTTCCTGGGTCGTAATTGCTATCTTATTAGGTTCAGCCGCTATAGCCGTTCGGAATCCACAAACTATCCCGACCGACGGTCAGAATTTTTTCGAATATGTTCTTGAATTCATTCGAGACGTGAGCAAAACTCAAATTGGAGAAGAAGAATATGGTCCTTGGGTTCCTTTTATTGGAACTCTGTTCCTATTTATTTTTGTTTCTAACTGGTCAGGTGCTCTTTTACCTTGGAGAATCATACAGTTACCTCATGGGGAGTTAGCTGCACCCACGAATGATATAAATACTACTGTTGCTTTAGCTTTACCCACGTCAGTGGCATATTTCTATGCAGGCCTTACTAAAAAGGGATTGGGTTATTTCGGTAAATATATTCAACCAACTCCAATACTTTTACCAATTAATGTCTTAGAAGATTTCACAAAACCTTTATCACTTAGTTTTCGACTTTTCGGGAATATATTGGCCGATGAATTAGTAGTTGTTGTTCTTGTTTCTTTAGTACCTTTAGTGATTCCTATACCTGTGATGTTCCTCGGATTATTCACAAGCGGTATTCAAGCTCTCATTTTTGCAACCTTAGCCGCGGCTTATATAGGTGAATCCATGGAAGGTCATCATTGAGTACAAATAAGAAATAAGAAAATAATGCTTTGTTTGAATTTCAAAGTTCAAAGAGTCGCTTTTTTTTTTTTAATTTCAATCAATTCAAAATTAAGCCCATGAATCTTATTCCAATAAAATAATTAATTCATGGGTAGCTCAAGATACCCGCTTGAGGAAATGATTGATATATCAATCTATATTTATGATATGTATGACATAGAGTAATATGTATGATATAGAGTAGGAACAGATATATATGTACGATATTAATATTTATTATATTACGTATTACACTACGGAATTGTAAAAAAAGGGGGGAGATTCCCAATTTTTCCTAAGATCCCCCTTTTTTCCTATTCATGTCATACATCGCCTTTATTTACCCAGTCAATTACGAAGATTCATAATTTGGATAATAAATAATTGTTATCCGTTTGGGACGCGCGACGAAACAACAAGAACTATGTTCTGCGGAACCGTTGCTATTTCATTCCATTCTATTCAACAATTGACCAAAATTGGAATTCAGAGGAGTTGGATCAATCAATCAAGTCTTGATATGGGATGATTCGCTTTGATGAATCTCTTCGTTTGTATCCATGTGAGATAATGACAAAGACAAGAAAGAGTTCACGAATCAGATGAAAAATTCAGTAGGTTAGGTGGGCCGAGCTACATAGCCGTAGCTACATATTATATGTGAACTCCGGTGTATGCTTAGAAGGATGATTCCAGGGTCCGATCCGATTCAATAGAAATAAGATGGCGATGGTTTACATTATGGAAGAAAACATGTATATGTGATAGTAGATATTCATATATATGGACTACCCATCTATATTATTTCATTCCCCATCAACTTTCTATTATATAGATATAGATTCCACTTTATTTATATGGATTACGATATATAAGCTCTTCCCTTTTTCGTCTGTGACTTTATTGTATATGTGGATTGAATATGAAGTTAAGCCTATGAATGCATATAGAGAAGATGAAGAAGGGAGGAATTGAAAGAATGGGTTCGGAACAAAGAAATAGAAGAACTAATATGGATTTTCAAAGACTTGGATAGTGAATAAAAACGAGATATTGAAGTAGTTCTGATGATTCAGTAATATCAAATATCATCACTTCTTAACTCAAATTGGGTTCGGAGTTCTTAGTTTAGTTGTATGGATCTTAGTGATGGAATATGAAATAATAAGTAATGTAACTAATTAATATATAATATAAATATATAACATTAATAATAACATTAATTATATATAAGAATTCATTGGTTTATTTGATTATATCATTAACCATTTCTTCATTTTTTGTTGTGAGGAGCTTACCATGAATCCCCTAATTTCTGCTGCTTCCGTTATTGCTGCTGGATTGGCCGTAGGACTTGCTTCTATTGGACCCGGAGTCGGTCAAGGTACTGCTGCGGGCCAAGCCGTAGAAGGTATTGCTAGACAACCAGAAGCAGAGGGTAAAATACGAGGTACTTTATTGCTTAGTCTGGCTTTTATGGAAGCTTTAACAATTTACGGGCTGGTCGTGGCATTAGCACTTTTATTTGCTAATCCCTTTGTGTAATCCTAGAAACGTGAAAATGTGAAAAATACGTACTTCTTTTCTTGCTTTGGCCCTGCCACTTCGCTTCTTCAAATATTATCCTTTTTTGTATCACTTCACTCCTTATTTAGATCCCCGATAAGACACTTATTAAG